TCGCATTACAAATGCGATGCTCTAACCTCTGAGCTAAGCAGGCTGACATAAAATAAAGTGTGCTGTGCATAGGACTTTAGTAAACTGCTAGAATCTTAGCTATTGCTATTGCCTATTAATAATTCATAATGATGAATATACTATGTATGTAATATTATTATATATTTATGATTTATGTAATATTATTATATATAACTAACATAACAATATAACAATTAATTTAATAGAATGATATATATTTTCAATTTCATTCTATTAATTATATATATTAATTATATATAATAATAATAGAATTATAAAGTAAATAATAAATAGAATTTTTCTAAAAATTTTGTTATATTATATAATATATATATTATTATAATATATAATGATTTATAATGATTTGCATTTTTTTTGTCTTCTCAACGTTCATATTGACAATAGTGTATTCAACAAATATAATTGATCGTGGATAAATGGATCCATTTTTCCCGGCCCTATAAGGTTTTTTACTTTATGTAAGTGATGGGTTCCTTGGATTCGATTAAAACAAGGCTCTTCTGAATAAACAAAAAATTGAAAAATGGAATTATAAAGAAAGAAAAAAGGGCGATCCATACATTACATTTATATCTTTATCGGGTTGGGAATTTCTTATATTTTAATTAGATCTGTTCATTAAAAAAAAATATATTTTTTGATTGGGTTGTGCAATCCAATCTCTTTTTTTGTTTATTCCGATCGTATCTACGCACCATAATTCCTTTTGGGGGTTGCTAACTCAACGGTAGAGTATTCGGCTTTTAAGTGCGGCTAGAATTTTTTACACATTTGGATGAAGCAACGGATTCGTCCATACCGATGGTAGAGTTTGTAAGACCACGACTGATCCTGAGAGAGAACGAATGGAAAAAACAGCATGTCGTATCAATACTCTAAGATAAGAGTACTTAATCCTTATGGGATCGGTACAAAATATTCTTTTTAATTCTTAGAGCGGCACAAAAAATGAATTCATGGCTGGATCGAGTGAATAAATGGATAGAGCCGAAAGGCTCAAATTATTGGGAAACAAAAAAAGCAACGAGCTTCTGTTCTTAATTAGAATAATTCCCGATCTAATTATATGTTAGAAATATATTAGTCCCTGGTGCGGGAAAAGGTTATGAAATAACCTTAAATAATAAGTGGATTCTCCACTTTTTTTATGAATCCTAACTATTAAATATATCCCTGAGTGGAGACGAATGTGTAGAAGAAACAGTATATTGAAAAACAAAATCTAAAGTCAAAAGAGCGATCGGTTTGCAAAAATAAAGGATTTCTAACCATCTAAGTATCTTATAACGAACAAAAACCAATTGGATTGGATGGAAAAAGAGAGAATCCGTTGATTAATCATCTCCAAGGTATGTATTCTTTTTTTACTATATGACTTTGATACCTTGTTTTGACTGTATCGTACTATAGTATCATTTGATGGCCCAAGAAATCCCCTGCTTTGGTTTTAATCGAATTTTAAATGGAGGAATTACAAGGATATTTAAAGATAGATAGATCTAGAGAACGAGACTTCCTATATCCACTTCTCTTTCAGGAATACATTTTTGCACTTGCTCATGATTATGGGTTAAATAAATCGATTCCTTATGAGCCTATGAAAAATATAGGTTATGACAATAAATATAGTTCACTAATTGTTAAACGTTTAATTACTCGAATGTATCAACAGAAGCATTTTTTTATTTTGGCTAATGATTCTAATCAAAATAAATTTGTTGGGCATAATAAAAATTTGTATTCTCAAATGATATCAGAGGGGTTTGCAGTCATTGTGGAAATTCCATTCTCACTCCGATTAGTATCTTCCCTAGAGGGTAAAGAAATAGCCAAATCTATTCATTTACGATCAATTCATTCCATATTTCCTTTTTTAGAGGATAAATTATCACATTTAAATCATGTATTAGATATACTAATACCCTATCCTATCCATCTGGAACTATTGGTTCAAACCCTTCGCTGTTGGATACAAGATGCCCCCTTTTTACACTTATTAAGATTCTTTCTCTACGAGTATCATAATTGGAATAGTCGTATTACTCAAAAAACGAAAATGCATTTCTTTTTTTCAAAAGAGAATCAAAGATTCTTCCTGTTCCTATATAATTTTTATGTATATGAATTGGAATCCATATTAGTTTATCTCCGTAAACAATCTTCTCATTTACGATCAACATCTTCTAGAGCTTTTCTTGATCAAACACATTTTTATGCAAAAATAGAACATTTTTTAGTAGTTTTTGGTAATGATTTTCATACCAACCCATGGTTGTTCAAGGATCCTTTCGTGCATTATTTCAGATATCAAGGAAAATCCATTTTGTCTTCAAAAGGAACTCCCCTTCTGATGAAGAAATGGAAATATTACCTTGTAAATTTATGGGAATGTCATTTTTACTTTTGGTCTCAACCGAATAGGATTCATATAAACCAATTATCCAATAATTTTATTGAT